ATTCCCAGGATGGGGATTCTTATTTTCCCCATCACCCCACTCACTTATAAATAACACAATAAGAAAAAGAAAGGTTTTGTCTTTTTTTTATCCTTTTCTTTTTTCTAGTTATGCTATAGAGGAGCAGATATAAAATCTTTAGGCAAAATCGATGGATTGTTGAAAATAATTGATTAAATAAATAGAAAACTCTTCTTTTTTTGCAACTTTATAAATCATTATTTTTCTGAATCGCTATATAGACCCTATACCCCACTTTCCTTCCAATTGAGAAAAGCACGCTTTCCCATTTAGGCGGATATTCTATATGAATATGAATAGTGTGCAAATTTTAAGTGATCCAAAAACAATCCTATGTTTGAAAAGGAAAAGGAGGATCAATCAAGATATATATATATCGAATTTAGTAATTTAGAAAGAATTTTTTGAGGCAGGGTACAAGTCCTATTTCTATCAGAATTTTTTTATATCACATGTCCAGCCCAATACCTGAGAAATCCTAACGCAAATGACTACTGAAAAAAAAAACCGAACGATTACGATAACACAAAAGCTGTGCAATTTAACTAAATCCTTTTGAATTGGTGGATGTCGTACTGAAATTGTGATCCATCATAAAAAAGAATCTTATTTTTTTTTCTATTCATTCATCAAATCAGCTAAATGAGAAATGAATCATTCAAAAATGAAAAAAGAACATTTTTTTTTAGTTTTGCCCTAGATTGAAGTAAGACCTTTTTAGTTACAACAGGTCTATTTTATGAAAACATAAACTAGAAAAACCTCCAGTGTTATGTTAAGTTAACTAAAACTGAAACCTTAAATAACTAAACAAGACGAGAAGGGAATCTTTCAATCTCTATTTAAACAAGTTTTTAGTCATCAATTAAAATGCTTCCTAAAAAAGATTTCATTAAAATTGACTGACGCTTTTAATCTCGACGATTGAATAAAAATAGGTTATTATGATTTCGAGCAAGCCGCTATGGTGAAATCGGTAGACACGCTGCTCTTAGGAAGCAGTGCTAAAGCATCTCGGTTCGAATCCGAGTGGCGGCATAGCATCTTCTAAAAGATATACAAAAAGCCCTATAATGAATTTAATTTTAATGAATTTAATTTCGGATTGCCATTCCGTATACTTGAGGAAATCTGGCTTTTAATTTGATTTATGATATTTTCAACTTTAGAGCATATATTAACTCATATATCCTTTTCGGTCGTTTCGATTGGAATTACAATTCAGTTGATAATCTTATTAGTCGATGAAATCATAGGACTATCTGATTCATCAGAAAAGGGGATGATAGCTACCCTTTTCTGCCTAACCGGATTATTAGTCACTCGGTGGATTTATTCGGGGTATTTCCCATTAAGTAATTTATATGAATCATTAATCTTTCTTTCATGGAGTTTCTCCATTATTCATAGGATTTTCTATTTTAAAAAAGATAAAAAAAATTTAAGCGCAATAACCGCGCCAAGCGCTATTTTTACCCAAGGGTTTGCTACTTCAGGTTTTTTAACCAAAATGCATCAATCCGGAATATTAGTACCCGCTCTCCAAGCCCAGTGGTTAATGATGCACGTAAGTATGATAGTAGTAGGCTACGCAGCTCTTTTATGTGGATCATTATTATCCGTAGCTCTTCTAGTCATTACATTTCGAAAATTTCTAAGGATTTTTCGTAAAAGCAATAATTTTTTAAGTGTAAATGAGTCATTTTCCCTCGATGAAATCCAATACATGACTGAAAAAAACAATGTGTTACGAAATACTTCTTTTCCTTATTTTCTTTATGCTAGAAATTATTACAGATATCAATTGATTCAACAATTGGATCATTGGAGTTATCGTATTATTAGTCTAGGATTTCTCTTTTTAACCATAGGTATTCTTTCGGGAGCAGTCTGGGCTAATGAGGCATGGGGATCATATTGGAATTGGGATCCAAAGGAAACTTGGGCATTTATTACTTGGACTATATTCGGGATTTATTTACATACTCGAACAAATACAAATTTGGAAGGTGTAAATTCCGCAATTGTGGCTTCTATGGGCTTTCTTATAATTTGGATATGCTATTTCGGGGTCAATCTATTAGGAATAGGGTTACATAGTTATGGTTCATTTAATTAACATCTAATTGAATTGAAGAAAGGTAATTGAATTGAAGAAAGGGCCTGATGAATACAAACATAGGACAGGGCATATATATATAAATGAAACTTGGTATAAGCCGAGGAGAACCTTTTGAATCACTCCACTACTTGATTCAAAAGGTTCTCACAAATGCCAAAGGTGTCTGGTTCCAATTCAAATTTTTTTTTTATTCTTTTTCTTTTTTATTTCACTTAAACTTAAGAGAAGAAAAAAGACTTCTTTTTTAATTGGACAACGAACAATTTTCAAAATCGTAGGATTACTTTTTTTTTATTTTTTTTAATGAAAACTATCTATAAAAAAAATTAGATATAATAGCTTCGACTTTGTCCACTGATAGTGAGAGAACAAAATCCGGATAAATACCAATACCTATTACGGGTAGAAGAATAGACATCAAAACAAATAACTCCCGTGGGCCAGAATCAAAAAAATAAGAGTTTGGGGCATTAAATAGCTTGTACCCATAGAACATTTGCCGTAACATAGATAATGAATAAATAGGCGTTAATATCATTCCAATTGCCATTAAAAAAGTAATTAGTATTTTTGGCATTAAAAAATATTTTTGGCTGGTAATTATTCCAAAAAATACTATCACTTCCGCAACAAAACCACTCATGCCCGGTAATGCAAGGGAAGCCATCGATAAGATACTGAATATCGTGAATATCTTTGGAATTGGGATAGCCAGCCCGCCCATTTCGTCGAGATAACCAAGACGTATTCTATCATAACTCGTTCCTGCCAAGAAAAAAAGGGCAGCACTAATAAACCCATGAGAAATTATTTGTAAAATGGCTCCGTTGAGTCCCGTATCGGTTATCGAACCAATTCCTATAATTATGAAACCCATATGAGATACGGAGGAATAGGCTATTCTTTTTTTTAAATTCCGTTGGCCAGGAGATGTTGAAGCTGCATAAATTATTTGCATTGTACCTACTATTATCAACCAGGGAGAAAATATAGAATGGGCGTGTGGTAATAGTTCCATATTGATCCGAACCAACCCATATGCTCCCATTTTTAATAGGATTCCGGCTAGAAGCATACAAGTACTGTAATGCGCCTCTCCGTGGGTGTCTGGTAACCATGTATGTAAGGGTATAATCGGTGATTTGACAGCAAAAGCAATAAAAAATCCAATATAGAATATTATTTCCAGTGCCACGGGATACGATTGATTCGCTAAGGTTTCCAAATTTAATGTTGGTTCATTGGAACCATATAAACCGATACCCAAAACTCCTATTAATAGAAAAACGGACCCTGCCGCAGTGTACAAAATAAACTTTGTAGCGGAATAAAGACGTTTCTTTCCGCCCCACATGGATAGAAGCAAATAAACGGGAATTAATTCTAACTCCCACATGATGAAAAAAAGTAAAAGGTCTCTAGAAGAAAATGATCCGATTTGACCGCTGTACATTGCTAACATCAGGAAATGAAAGAATCGGGAATTCCGAGTAATTGGCCGAGCCGCTAAAGTAGCTAAAGTGGTGATAAATCCCGTCAGTAAAATGGGTCCTAAGGAAAGTCCATCTATTCCCAATCTCCAGTAAAAATCAAAAAAATTGATCCAGTTATAATCCTCTGCCAACTGGATTAATGGATCGTCCAATTGGAAATGATAACAGAATGCATAGGTCATTAAAAGGAGTTCTAAGACGCATATATATATAGTATATCCCCTAGTCACCTTATTTCCTCTATGGGGGAGAAAGAAAATTAAAGAACCTGCGGCTATCGGAAAAACTACAATTATTGTTAACCAAGGAAAATAATTCGTGGTAAAGACAAGATACACTTAGACCAGAAAAACCCGTGCTCGAAAATCGAATATATTCTTAATTTTTTTTTTCTTTTTCGAGTACGGGTTTTTGTCGGTAATCGGTAAAAAAAAAAAAATGGATTCAAAATGGATTCAAGTGGGTTTTCTGAAATGTATCAATATCAATAAGCTAGACCCATGCTTCGAGTTGTTTCATGCCATAAATAAACTCGAACACTCAAGAAATCCGTTGGGCAGGCGGATTCACATCTCTTACAACCAACACAGTCCTCTGTTCTTGGAGCAGAAGCAATTTGCTTAGCTTTACATCCGTCCCAAGGTATCATTTCTAATACATCTGTGGGGCAGGCGCGGACACATTGAGTACACCCTATACATGTATCATAAATCTTTACTGAATGTGACATTGGATCTATCAATTTTTGAACTCATAAATTTTCGATCTAGTAAATTTGGAAATGAATCATATATTTAACCACTAGATGAATCAATTATTTACCAGAATTTTGCTAATCAATCCACTTCTGGATCAACTCCTAATAGGGAAGGGAACAAAGGTACTTTGATTTCTTACGTTTTCACAAACATGATCGAGGTTTCGACGTATTATATATGCTAATTCGAATTTATGAATATTATGATTTCACAATACTACTTATTCAACAAAGTCGATTGATTGATACGAGTCGATTTTCTGTTACGATAAATTGACGAAACAATAGCTGATCCAATAGCTGCTTCAGCGGCTGCAATAGCTATAACAAAAATTGAGAAAATATCTCCTTTTAATTGCCGACTATCAAAAAAATCAGAAAATGTTACGAAATTTAGATTAACTGCATTTAGTATAAGTTCAAGACACATCAGGGCCCGAACCATATTTCGGCTCGTGATCAATCCATAGATACCGATAGAAAATAAATAGGCACTCAAAACAAGTACATGCTCGAGCATCATTGACCAACTCCGTACCAATTTCGATTCATTTCAATATGAACAATAATTCAAGTGATTCGATTGCTTAGAATAGAATTCGAATATAACAAGTACGGAACAAAAGAATATATTATAGATCGAATAGAACGAATACTAAAATTTCGGTTTTATACATGAACAGTATTCAAATAGAATTGCAGGGAAATGGAGGTGATAACACATAAAAAAGTTGAATTTGAATTTCTGTTGGTAGTTAGAAAGATTTTTTACTGACGAGCCACGGCAATTGCACCTATCAAAGCGACTAAAAGAATTATCGAAATCAGCTCAAATGGAAGAAAAAAGTCTGTTGATAAATGAATTCCAATTTGTTGACTATTACTTATCAAATCTTGTTCTATAATCTGGTTCGATCGTGTAGTCCAAATAATCCCATACCACGACGTATCTAGAATGATAGTGAGTAGCGAAAAAAAAATACTTGTACAAACTAGGGACGTAACCCCATCCCCAATAGTCCAAAGATGAAACTGAAAATCTTTGTAATAGTCTGAACCATTCATGAACATTACAGCAAATATGATTAAAACATTTACAGCTCCCACGTAAATAAGAAGCTGTGCAGCAGCTACAAAATGGGAATTTGATAGAATATAGAATAAGGAGATACAAACAAGAACCAATCCCAATGAAAAAGCAGAATAAATTGGGTTGGTAAGTAATACCACTCCCAGACCTCCTATTATAAGACCCGATCCCAGAAAAACTAAAAGAAAATCATGTATTGGTCCAGGCAAATCCATTATATTAAAATAAGAGATAACTAAATCGAAATGTTTTTCATGACCTTATTGAACCGACCAGGAAAATTTGTTTTATGACACCTTATCAATTGAATTAAATTCTAATCGAATCGGTGTGAATTGATGCGGGTACAGTTATTCGATCAATTTCGTTCTTTTCTTTATTCGAAATGTCAGTTTGAAACTGAAAATATATATATATTTCGAAATAATTATGGATATATTAATAGACTTTCAATACAAATTGAATCATACTTCTCATCACCCAACCAATAGTTGGGATTTTTAATTATTGACCAAGCAAAGAGAAAGACCTTATCCCCTTCTACCAAAATGAAACTTTAGTAATTTGCAATTAGCAATTACTCTTTAATCAAGAGAGGGGGTTTACCCATTTTTTCTTTGAGGTGAATTCAAAACAGTTCGAATTGTAAAATCGTCAATTACTGACATTGGTAAACGACCTAAAGCAATTTGATTATAATTCAAGTCGTGACGGTCGTACGTAGCAAGTTCATATTCTTCAGTCATTGATAAACAATTTGTTGGACAATACTCAACACAGTTACCACAAAAAATACAAATTCCAAAATCAATACTGTAATTAAACAACCGCTTCTTTCGAATATCGGTTTCCAATTTCCAATCAACAACAGGCAGATCTATAGGACATACACGAACACATACTTCACAAGCAATACATTTATCAAATTCAAAATGGATTCGCCCGCGGAAACGCTCTGATGTGATTAATTTTTCATAAGGATATTGAACAGTTACAGGTAAACGATTTGCTTGGGATAAGGTAATCATAAAACTTTGACCAATGTACCTTGCAGCTCGTACTGTTTGTTGACCATAATTCATGAACCCAGTTACCATAGGGAACATATCGTGAATATTTATGAATAATTTTATTTTCTTTCTTTCTCTTGTTTGAGACAAGTCGTAAATAGAGTATTACTTTTTCTTTACAGTGAAAGGAGTTGGGAAGAAGTTGTTAATAATAGATTACCGAGAGAAATAGGTAAAAGAAATTTCCAGCCAAGATTTAATAGTTGGTCCATTCTTAATCTAGGTAAAGTCCATCTTGTTGTGATAGGAATGAACAAGAACAAATAAGTTTTAGCTAATGTAATAAAGATACCAATTGTTGTTCCAAAGATTCCATCCGTTTTATTTATTTCAAATAACTCAGGAACAAATATGTAAGGAATCGAAAGATTCCAACCACCCAAGTAAAGAACTGTTACAAATAATGAGGAAACTAATAGATTTAGATAGGAAGCAACGTAAAATAAACCAAATCGGATCCCTGAATATTCGGTTTGATAACCGGCTACTAATTCTTCTTCGGCTTCTGGCAAATCAAAAGGTAATCTCTCGCATTCTGCTAGGGAAGAAATTAGAAAAACGATAAACCCTATAGGTTGGCGCCACAAATTCCACCCCCAAAAACCATATTTTGACTGCGCCCCAACGATATCAACCGTACTTGAACTGTTAGATAATCATAGTCGGTGATAACATTACTGTTCCCATCGCTATTCCAAAACCGTACATGAGATTTTCACCTCATACGGCTCCTCAAGGCCACAAATAAATGTAAGGACCGGACCGGTATTAGTTATCTTGCTATTTTTATAGGATAGATAGAGTAAAAATCTATCGTAAGGTCCCCAATTATGCCAATGGAATTCTGTCTGCTATAAGAATAAATAAAAAAAAGAGTATTTCTGAATTGATCTCATCCTTTACGAATTTCCATTTTTCTTTTTTGAGTAATAACTTAATCAATCCTTCAATAAAATACTCCTTTTATAAATATCAATAGATATTTCAATCAATCGTTTTCTTTTCGATTACGAAAAAGAAGTAGACATTACATTAGTTCATGAATCATGACACGAATTTTCATATGAAAGAAAGAATAAAAAGATCACTTTTGTTTATAGTGGAATTGTATTTTTTTTCTATTTTTTTTGTTCCTCTTCTTCGTTCTGACAAAAAAGGTGCTTAAAAAAAGTAAAGGATTATTTCGTTCCCGATAGTCATTTCTTTAATCGGTGGATAGGAGCATACTCTGGATCGGAATTATGGGGAGTACTGCCTGATCATTTCTACCAACTTAAAGCCCCAATTAGTATTCTTTTTATGTTATGCAGAAGTCTCCTTTATAGCTAATTTACATAATCTCCATTACTAATCCTTTGTGTGTATTTTGGTGTTCCTTACTATCCACCCATCTTTTTGTCAATCCCCCGTTTCGTAATATATGTATTGTAATACATACAAACGATAGTGTGAAAACTCCATACGGTTGATCCTTTGAGCCCGCTTCAAGCCAGGATGACCAATCAACCAATCTTGGGGTAAAGGGCTTCCTTCTTTTACGTTTGTTTACTTCCCCCTAACTCTTGTACATAGGAAATGAGACTCAATCCATTTTTACTGCGAATTTCGAAGTTGTTTTCTTTCACTCATATATAACTACCTAATTTATTTTATTAACCTAAAGAATAAATAAATGAATAAAAAAATGAAGATATCGATTCAATTTCTTTTTTTTTCTAGAATGAAAAGAATAGGAAAAAGAAAAGCTTATGTTTTAGCGAATCGCACGTAGAGATATTGATAAAACACATAAAGTTAATGGTATTTCATAACTAATTGATTGAGCAGCAGCTCGCAGACCACCTAAAAAGGAATATTTATTATTTGATCCATATCCTGACATAAGAAGTCCAATAGGAGCAATACTTGAAATGGCAATCCATAAAAAAATACCGATATTGAGATCCGCTAAAACAAGGCGATAACTAAAAGGAATTACTGAATAACTTAGTAGAATTGATATGACTGCTATAGATGGTCCAATACTGAATAAACGAGTATTTCCTCTAGATGGAAGAAGATTCTCTTTGAAAAGTAATTTTGTACCATCGGCTAAAGCTTGAAGAATTCCCAAAGGGCTGGCGTATTCAGGCCCAATACGTTGTTGTATTCCTGCAGATATTTGTCTTTCTAACCACACAATTACCAGTACACCTATTGTGATTCCTAATACAGGAGTAAAAATAGGGACAAGCATCCATATGATCCCATAGACCTCTTTTAAGGATTCCAATCTGGAAAAAGAATTGATATCTTGTACTTCTGTTGTATCAATTATCATTTCAACGATCAACTTCTCCCATAATGATATCTATACTACCTAGTATCGTCATAATATCAGCCAATTTCATTCTTTTAACTAACTGAGGAAGAATTTGCAAATTGATAAAACCCGGAGGGCGAATTTTCCATCTCCAAGGAAAACCGCTTTGATCTCCTATCAGAAAAATTCCCAATTCTCCTTTTGGGGCTTCAACTCTCACATAAAGTTCTTGTTTCGGCAATTCAAAAGTAGGAGAGGGCTTTTTACTAATGAATCGATCTTCAAAGTCATTCCATTCTGGATCGCTTTCTCTATCAAAGCATCGGATTTCTAAATTCTCATAGGGCCCTCCCGGAATTCCTTCTAAAGCCTGTTGAATTATTTTTATGGATTCCGTCATTTCGCCCATTCGGACTAAATAACGGGCTAGTGAATCTCCTTCTTTTTGCCACTGGACTTCCCAATCAAATTCGTCGTAACACTCATAATGATCAACTTTACGAAGATCCCATTCTAGTCCAGACGCTCGTAGCATTGGTCCTGACAAACCCCAATTTATTGCTTCTTCTCCACCAATAATGCCCACGCCTTCAACTCGTTCTAAAAAAATAGGGTTTCGTGTAATAAGTTTTTGATATTCAACAACCCCTGTTAAAAAATAATCGCAGAAATCCAAACATTTATCTATCCAACCATGAGGTAAATCAGCCGCTATTCCTCCAATACGAAAATAATTATGCATCATTCTCATACCGGTGGCAGCTTCGAATAGATCATATACTAATTCTCTTTCTCTGAAAATATAGAAGAAAGGGGTCTGTGCACCAATATCTGCCATAAAAGGGCCAAGCCATAACAGATGAGAAGCTATACGACTCAACTCCAACATAATTACTCTGATATAGCTGGCCCTTTTAGGTACTTGAATATTTCCCAGCTGTTCTGGTCCATTTACAGTTATTGCTTCTGTGAACATAGTAGCTAAATAATCCCAACGTGTTACATACGGCAGATATTGGATAATTGTTCGGTTTTCCGCAATTTTTTCCATCCCTCTGTGTAAATAACCCAATATTGGTTCACAGTCAATAACATCTTCACCATCTAGAGTAACGATGAGACGAAGAACACCGTGCATTGATGGGTGGTGAGGTCCCATATTGATTACCATAAGGTCTTTTCCTGTAGCTAGTATACTCATATGTTTTTCCTCGATTCATTCTTACATGAATTGTTGAAAACGAAAAGAAGTTCATCAAGATTCAAAATGTAATAGATCAAATAATTCCAAATTATTTGTCAATCAAATTAACGATTTTTTGACCCCCGAATATTCAACTGACTAATTAATTCTTTATAACGTACTCTATTTTTCTTTGACAAATAGGATAGTAGCCGTTGGCGTTTTTCCAGAATTTTCCGTAGACCCCTCTGAGATAAATAGTCCTTTCTGTGCAATTCCAAATGTGAAGTAAGTCTTCGTATTTTATTCGTGAAATTGAATACTTGAAATTCAACCGACCCGCAGTTTTCTTCTTTGTTTTCTTGAAAAATAACTGAGATGAATGAATTTTTTACCATAAAACGCAATCCTCTCTCTCCCCTTTTTGAATATGAATTTTACTGATCAGTAATAATAATGCTAGTCATTTGGCTTTGATATACACAATAATCTTAAGTTCGTTATCAACTTCCGATAACTAGAAAATCAAGCAATAATTGATTCCAATTGCAATTTGATTCGGGATCAAAAAGGATAGTCTATTTGTGCAAAAGAGAAAAATTGAGACCTAAAAAAAAAAAAAAGATTCTGTTGATTCATTTATAGATCTAATTGATATGTATATCATTAAATTCGTATCATGTATCAAAATGGAATGGAAGATAAGGCATGTGTGCATCTCTTTGTTTTCATATACCAGACCCGGTACATGATAGATAGGAAAAACATAGTATTAATTAATTTTCAATCGGGGGTACATCTGTATCCTTACCATACTGAAACGACTGCCATTATTGGTATTAAACCAATAGCGATTCATACAAACTAAATCTTCTAATCGATAATTGGGCCAAAGAAAGAACTTTAAGTTAATTAGTTTCTTTTTTTCTCTAGCAAGACCTTTGCTTTTATCCAAAACGTAACCACGCATACCATTTCTATTTGTCGAATTGAAACAAATTAGAGTTCTCAATTCTCTACGACGTTTAGGGAATAAAATATTTTCAGGAACAAGCAAATCATAATTATTTTTGTCTCTCTTTCCAGCCATTCTTTGATATCTTGGAATGGATTCATCCAAATTTTTATTATTACCATAGTCCTTTTCTCGGTATCTTTTATTAAATTTGCGCTTATTCTTATCAACCAATGAAATACTTATGGTTTGATATAGAAAAAATTGTCCATCATTTTTTACAGACAGCCGAAGCGGTTCGATAATCAATATTCCCCTTTTCATCAATTCTGTAAGAGTGCAATCCTTCTCAACCATCAAAATATTCAGACCCAATTCTCCCCTTTGAATGGAGGATATAGCAACTTCGCTTGGATTTCTCAGTCGAAGCAGGAGACAATATATTTTGATATTATTAGTTATTTTTGGATTGAAAAGGTCATACCATCTCAACTGAAAACGCAAATGTTTTTTTCGTAATAAATAAAGTTGCGTTTGTGTGTTGTTCTTGTATTTTCTACGTTTTTTCATGGCCGATCCCGCATACTTTTCTTCAACATCTTTTTCTTGGTTTGAGAGAACTGATCCAAGACTTACTTGGTTTTGTGCATCTGATCTAGGATTCCCTTGGCCTGCGGGGTATTTTTCTTCTTGGCTTCCATTCTCAAATTCAAGATATTTTTTTTGATTCGATGATATAAAAAGATCTCCCTTTTTCTTTCCAGTTATGTTTTTATTGCCGTTTGCATTTCCATTAAAATTGAAAAGAAGTAATTTGATTGGTATGATCCACGGTTTCATTTTATATGCATTAAAAAGTAGCACAAATTCTGGGAAGAACCAAACCCACGGATTTGATATAGTACTACTGAGTATTTCATCATTCATTCCCATCCAATCAAAAAGGCTTCTTTTTTGATTGGATGGGTTAATTTCTTCATCTTGATGAATTGTAAAATCAAAAGGACCAAAAGCTTTCTTATTAATTTCATCAATTTTTTGATAATTATTCACCCCAACCTTAGTATTTTGATTACTGTTGGTACCAGTATTCATATCAACCCACGATTCAATATCAACCTTATTTCTAAGACAAAATCTCCAATCAAAATATTTTCTATCCGGAATTGGCTGGATATCCATAATATCGTCTTCGTCTAGATAATTATTGATAGGGATACCTCCCATCATACCAAATAAATTTCCTTTCTCGGTGTTGTAATTATCAAAAAATTCTTCTTTATTCTTTACTTGGAATAGGGATCTATAAATATACGTGTCTTTCTTATCTTCATAATTAATAAATTTATATGATAAAAGATCATATCTATAAAGTTTTTTAAAATTCGATTTTTGATTCCGTAACGAGTCTGTTTCAAAAAGATTTTTTTTTTCGTAATTAGTTAATCCGTTTGTTTCATATGAATCCCTTTTGTTTAAATCTTTATTTTGAGTCATACAGTGTTGA